ATTTATTCAGAAGTAATTCGTCGAGATCGTGCACCCTTTTCTTATTTATCAGAAAAATACTAAAAAATATTCTAAAGTGCAGCCGGATAGATCCAATCTATTCTTGAAATAGACAACTCGCACACACTCCCTTTCCAAAAAAAATCAAAACACCAACCACTACAGTTAGATTTATTAGATTTGTTGCTAAAATATCGGTATTAAGCCCGAAACTGCCAGCGGATGGCCAGTGAGCTAAAAAAACGAAAGAATGGGTTACATTTTTCATATGCTCTCCTCTTATAGATAGGACAAACAAAGAACAAAGTTTTTCGATCACTTACTTCGCTCGCCGTTTTTTGATCGGTTTTTTTAATGCAAATAGATTCAATCTAGTAATTTCTTTTAGATTAAGTCTTAGGTCTTCTTTGACCTGTGAAAGACCTCCTTTGTTGAAATGTTCTGTTCCCAAAATTCCTAAAATAAAAGGAAAAAAACTTTCCACTTTCCTAAACTAAGGACGGGAAGGAAGAAGGGGAGCATATCTTCTAAATTAATCATACTCAACTCAGCCCTTCCTGGGGTGGGATATTGTCTGTCCCGATAAATAGCTAATTCCAGCAGTAATAAATAGGAGTAAATAAAATAAAGTAAAGTATTGATATAATTGGAATTGCAGAAGCAAATACCCATTTAACTAAAAAAAGAAAAAAGGTATCTAATCGAAAGAGCTTATTTTATTTGTTAGGATTAAACAAAAGGGTTCGCAAATAAAAGCGCTAGTGCCACAACTAGTCCATAAATTGTTAAAGCTTCCATAAAAGCTAGACTAAGCAATAAAGTGCCTCGTATTTTACCTTCTGCTTCTGGCTGTCTCGCAATACCTTCTACAGCTTGTCCTGCAGCAGTACCTTGACCAACTCCAGGCCCAATAGAAGCAAGCCCTACGGCCAATCCAGCAGCAATAACAGAAGCAGCAGCAATTAGTGGATTCATGGTGAGTTCCTCGTGTCAAAAAAAAAAATGGTTAAGGATACAATCAACCAAGAAATTCTTACTTCTAAGCTCTATCTCTATTGAGGAGAAGTAACTAAAAAAGTACAAATTGAAATTATAATGTAAATTGTCCGAACTACATAGAAGGGAATTCCATATCTCGGATTAGATAATGAATCTAACCTAGGAATATATAATACCCTATATACATTTGTTTCTTCTATTTTGTTTGCGTATTTTCTCATTTTCTATTGAATTGGATTCTAAAATCATTGCTTAACGCAGAAAACCGTATAAAAGGTGACTCCACTCCACTTCTAGACATTAAGGATATATAGTATAGATCCAGTCTGACTCCACCCTCCCTCTTTACTGCATCTATACTTTGACAATTCCATAATATAGTTATAGTCTATTTTCTCTCCTACAACTCTAGGTTGTATATTCATACGCATTTCTAACTATTTTTTTTGCAACCAAGCGGATTATCTGGAACCACGCATGAATTGAGCTAAGCTGAAAAAAAAAAATACTATTTCCAAAACTAGTCAATTCAATGATGACCCTCCATGGATTCACCTATATAGGCTGCGGCTAATGTTGCAAAAATAAGAGCTTGAATACCGCTTGTAAATAATCCAAGAAACATGACAGGTATAGGGACTACTAAGGGGACTAAAGAAACAAGAACAACAACGACTAATTCATCCGCTAATATATTCCCGAAAAGTCGAAAGCTAAGCGATAATGGTTTTGTGAAATCCTCTAGGATGTTAATTGGTAAAAGGATTGGGGTTGGTTTAATATATTTCTCGAAATAGCTCAATCCTTTTTTGCTAAGACCCGCATAAAAATATGCTGCTGACGTGAGTAAAGCTAAAGCAACAGTAGTATTTATATCATTCGTGGGCGCTGCTAATTCCCCATGGGGTAACTCTATAATTTTCCAAGGTAAAAGAGCACCCGACCAATTCGAAACAAAAATAAAAAGGAACATAGTCCCAATAAAGGGAACCCAGGGACCATATTCTTCTCCAATCTGAGTTTTGCTCAAGTCTCGAATAAACTCAAGGACATATTCAAAGAAATTCTGACCGTCGGTCGGGATGGTTTGTGGATTCCGAACAGCTATGACAACTGAACCTAACAAGATAGTAATTACGACCCAAGAAGTGATGAGTACTTGGGCATGAATTTGGAAACCTCCTATTTGCCAATAGAAGTGTTGGCCTACTTCTACACCCGATATATCGTATAACCCCTTGAGTGTTTTAATGGAACAAGGTATAATATTCATATTGTCCTCTGATAAAAATTGAACTTCAAAAAAGGAATTCTTTTGATTCAACCATCTCTTTCTCAACTCAGCAACTTGAAGTATTAATCTTATATTTAGGATACCAAGAAAGCACATCAGATCATAATATATATCAATACCCTCTAATATATATCAATATTCCCCTTCTTTTTTCTATGCAAAACGAAAAAGAATAGTAAGTGATTCCATAAATCTACGCAGTTGCCCAAGAATTCACTATTCTTCTTAATCAACGATTTCTTATATAGAGAGAACGCCCTTCACAAATTGCAAATACTAATTTGTTAAGAATCAATCGAATTGAAGTCATAGTGTCGTCGTTGGCTGGAATCGATATATTCGCGAGATCCGGGTCGCAATTTGTATCGACTAAAGAAATAGTAGGAATCCCCAAAATGGCACACTCCCGAAGAGCTATATACTCTTTTTGCTGATCGAGGACGATCACAATGTCTGGCAATCTCGTCATATATTTGATCCCGCCGAGATATCTTTGCAAAGTGGATAATTTTCTCTTCAAGATTGCCACATCTCTTTTTGGGAGATGTTGGAATTTTCCCATTTTTTCTTCTGCTCTTAAATCTCTAAATTGAGAAAGTCTAGTTTTCGTAATCGACCAATTAGTTAACATACCACTGAACCACTTTTTATTAACATAATGACAACGAGCCCTTATTGCAGCTGATGCTACTAAATCCGTTGCTCTTTTTTTTGTGCCAACAATTAAGAAACTTTTTCCCTGACTTGCTGCATCAAAAACTAAATCACAACCTTCTGATAAAAAACGAGCCGTTCTAGCGAGATTTATAATATGAGTACCTTTACGCTTTGCCGAAATGTAAGGGGCCATTTTAGGATTCCATTTCTTAATACCATGACCAAAATGAACTCCTGCTTCTATCATCTCTTTCAAATTGATGTTCCAATATCTTCTTGTCATTTTTTCCACACTTCCTTTTGATTGTTTCTTTTTTTTTTCATCCTACCATTCCATTATGGAATTTTATTCTTTTTGAAGATTAAGAAAGATCCGAAATAGCTTGAAATAAATAATAATTGTTCCGAAGGAACCTTCCCTTCTACTGAGAGTTGGCCATTGATACATTGTATAAACATAACCTTAAATGTATTAACCGACTTCTTTTACTTATTTTAAAATTTTAAATAAAAATATAAAATTTGACCTCTTAGTGTTCTAAAGTTCAAAAGTCTAGTAAAGTAAAAAAATCTGCTTTATGTATCCTTAAATCGTATAAATGGGGGTAAATGGGGGTTCTGATGTCTCATAGAAATTGTTTGTTACGTCAGAATCTGAAGAAACTAATTCTGTATGGAGAAATAAAAAATCTCTCATTTCCGACGCGAATAGATTTTGTTTTTGAATTTCGAAATAAAGGTTCTTGTCTTGTGGGGAACGATGCACAAATTTTAGGAATCCGGTACCAACAGGTATAATCCCCCCCAGAACTACGTTTTCTTTCAACCCTTTCAACCAATCAATACGACCTCGTAGGGCAGCTTTTGCTAAAACTCGAGCAGTTTCTTGAAAACTTGCTTCAGATATGAAACTTTGGGTATTCAGGGAAGCCCTTGTTATTCCCAATAAGATTGCCCGATAATAGATCGATTCATCCAAAGCTCGCCCTGCTCGTTCCGCTCGCAATAGTCCGATTAATTCCCCAGGTGAAAAAACATTAGACATTCCATCTTCAGAAACCCGCACTTTTGATGTTACTTGGCGTATAATAATCTCTATATGTCTATTATGAATTTGTACCCCTTGGGATCGATAAACCTTTTGGATTTTATTAACCAAAGAGATACGACTTTGGGCTATGGTTAGCTCAGCTCCAATCAAGAATCCCCATGGGACCCCAAGAATTCTTGGTATACGCTCATTCCAATCCTCAATTCTCCTTTCGAGATTCGGGGATAATGAATCAATTGAACGCGCTTCAAAGATTTGTTCCACTTTTGGAAGACCTTGCGTTATGTCACTAGATCTCGATTTTTCATATATAAACGTAACTAACCTATCCCCCTTGTAAAGGATTTCTCCATAATGACCATTAACAGTTGCTCCTGTAGTGGCCAAATAAGGTTTAGCTGCTCTTATAACAAAGGAATCCATATTAACAATGAAAATTTGACCAGATTTTTTTATGTGCGATTTAAATAGACATGCATTTTCACAAATAAATTGTCCAAGGTGAATTATTGCTGATGTCTCTTCCCAAGAATCATGATGGGCAAAGCGACAATTCAAAAGTAATGGATCCAACATTATGTTACTATCGAAATTAGAAATCCTTTTATTTTCATCTATTAAAGAGTATTTAAGTCCTTGAAGTACTTGGAAGGTTTGTTTCAAATTGGCAAGGAACAAATATTTTTTTAACAGGATCTTATTATACGTTAGTAAATAGTAAGATGAAGAAAAATTCGATATACTAGGTACAATAACGCCTAAGGGCCCAAAAATTTCTTGAATAGGAATTCTAGGATTCAATTCTTTTATCGCATTGGGGTGTTTTAAATTCTTGAATAAACCAATTCGAGAACAGTTGGATGCCGACAAAATCATCAAAGGTTGGTATTCTTTATTTCGATTCAACAATGTGCCAATAGCTTCTTGATGTTGGCTAAGTGATTCAATCTTCGCCTTGGAATAAAAGGAATTGATATTGGTGCGATCTAACCTATTATGGGGAATCGGTCCTGCACTTGTCCTATCATACCTTTTTCGTGTATATGAAATAGTGGACTTGACTAACTCAATTCTTAGGAAATCGCGAATAAGGTCATTTGCTCTTACCTCAACAAGGGAAGCACCAGCCTTCTCTTTTTCTTCTTGTTCCCAATTCACTACTAAGCAAGTTCTAACAAATTGACTGTTTGTGTGATAAATTCTTTGGGTTAACTTGCTATTTTCATGAGAAATAAAATTGACAAGTCGAAGTTGGAGATTATCTTCTTCTTCCAAGAGATCTTGTGGGAAAAGTGTTGCTAAATTTCTCCTTTCGTCCATTTCATATGCGACTGCAGGGCGAACGAAAACAAAATACTTTTCCTTGCTCTTGAAAATTTTTTTTCGTTGAACATAGACCCAATTTTTCTTTTTTTTTGATTCCTTAGAATATTTTTTTTTTCTTTCTGGTGGTATCAAACAGCCACCTAATACCTTATCTGCCTCTTCAGGAAAATGAATATCTCCGGAAAATATTTTGAGTTCTGTATGGCTTTTTTTTCTCCTCACTCGGACCAGTCCACCTAGTCGACTTCTTGTATTTTTTGTGAGTTGTGTATTCACTCTAATAATACTATTGTCAAGTACCTTTAGGTATGAAGATCTCGGCAAGATATGCAGTTCTTGAAGAATGAAAAAAAACCGATCCACTTCTTTTTGGTATTTTAGACTAAATTCTTTTGTTCCTCGATGCTCAATAAAACCCTCTTTTTTTAAGATAGAATCTTCCTCTGGACTATCGTATTCGTCCTCGGGGTCTTCTTCTAAGTCTTCCTCTAAAGTCCCATATTTGTCCTCTGAGCTTTCCCCGGGGTTCCCATATTCATCTTCTGAGTCTTCCTCTAGAGTTCCATATTCGCCCTCTCGGGTCCTATATTTGCTCTCTGGGCTTCCATATTCGTCTTCTGAGTCTTTCTCTAAAGTCCTATATTCGTTCTCTGGGTTCCCATATTCGTTCTCTGGACTCCCGTATTCGTCTTCTAGGGTTTCATATTTGTATTCGCCTTCTCGGGTCCTATATTCGTCTTCTAGGGTCTCATATTCGTCTTCTAAGTCTTCCTCTCGAGTCCTATATTCTTCCTCTAGGGTCCTATATCTAAATTTAACAATTCCCGAACCCTTTTTATCTTTTCTGTATTGTGGATCGTCAAAATAAGCAAAAATAGTATTTCTACGTAAAACACCCATAAAGGGGATTTCGACAGAAATACCCAAACAGGATATTAGTTCTTTCTCTTGTTCTTGATGGTATTGTAATGGAATGACGAACCTATTTCTTCGCTTTTTTGCCAACAAATCCGAATTATCTTGAAAAATAGAAGGATAGATCAAATTCCAATGGCCGTTGGCCACGATTCGATCCGACCTTGAATAATCAAAAATTTCCCTATCTTTTTTACCATAAGTATTCATTTGATCTTGATCCTTGTGGAGTGAAAAAGACACTATACTGGATCTGCATATACTTACTGACAATATCCATAAATGGCTTGTTTTTGGCAATCGACGAAGATTACCATATTGATATTCGGGCGCATGGTAAACATCAGTACTCCAGTGCATTTCGCCGTCTGATTCGGAATAAATATGCTTTTGTACCCTTTCTTTAAAATGTAAAGTGGACGTTCCGGCACGAATCTCCGCAATTACTTGTTCGGATTTTACATATTGATTATTTTGCACTAGAATCAAGCTTTTTGAGGGAATACTCACACTATATAGAATATCCTGACTCTGAATAGTTACATGCAAGTCTATATAACATAGAAAAGCAGGCTGTCCATGGCGGGTACGTGTGGGGTGAACCAAATTTTCAGTGAATTGGATTTTTCCATTCGAAGGGGATCGTACAAGGTCGGCAGTACCCCCTGTGAATACTCCGCCAGTATGAAAAGTTCTTAATGTTAGTTGAGTCCCGGGCTCCCCAATTGATTGACCCGCAATAACACCTACGGCTTCTCCCAATTCTACGAGATCGCTATGAGTAGGACTCCGGCCATAACAGAATTGACAGATCCAAGAAGTGCTTCGGCAGGTAAAGGGGGTTCTAATATATATTGGTTGTGCTCGAAATGGTTGTGCTCGAAAGGCAGTTATGAATCGATTCACTAATCCAATTCCGATATCTTGATTTCGAGCGGCAATGCATCGTGAACCGATATATATATCATCTGCTAATACACGACCAATTAGTGTTTGGGCAAAAAGTTTTTCCGTCATCCCATTTTGAGGACTAACAGAAATACCTCGGATAGTACCACAATCTCTTCTACGCACAAGAATATGTTGAACTACTTCAACAAGTCTACGTGTAAGATATCCAGCATCTGCTGTTCGTACAGCAGTATCTACAACCCCTTTGCGGGCTCCATAGCAGGAAATTATATATTCTGTCAAAGAAAGCCCCTCGCGTAAATTGCTTTGAATAGGTAAATCGATCATTTGTCCTTGAGGGTCTGCCATTAATCCTCTCATACCTACTAATTGGTGTACCTGAGATGCGTTTCCTCTGGCTCCTGAAAAAGACATTAGATAGACTGGATTAGAAGGATCCGTTATCCGAAAATTCGAATTCATTTCTTGTTTCAAATATTCACTTGTCGCATACCATATCTCAACGGATTGGCGTAATTTTTCTACCGCGTGTATAGCCCCATAATAATAGTGTTTCTCCAAAAGAAAACTTTGTTGCTCCGCGTCTTGGACTAACCATCCCTTAGAGGGTATTGTTAAAAGATCCTCGATTCCTAACGAAATCGATGTAGTAGTGGCTTGATGGAAGCCCAGAGTCTTTAGTTGATCCAGTATATGGGATGTATATCCCATTCCGAAATGATCTATTAATCTGCTAATAAGTCGTTTCATACCAGTTCCGTCTATCTCTTTATTATGAAAGACCAGATTGGCCCGTTCCGCCATACATAAGTACCCCCTTTTCGGCTGAGTAGGATTCGACAATTGCTGAGTAGGATTCGACAATGGGCCTGAGTCAGTGATTCGAAAATTTAATTAACTTCATTTACTTAATCTCAATCTGCATTCGCGTGGCAAAAATGATGATACTACGGAAATCGGAATGCCCCCCAAAAGGGGAGGGGCATCGCCGAATCTAACTTCCTTGTTTAGATAATGTATGAATAGGCCTGACTAAATCCTTGTATGGCTTCCTCTATTTCTCTATAAAAAGAAATATGACCAAGAGTGGTTCGAATGTATATAGAACGAATTTCTTTTTTTCTATTTCCCACTATTAGATAGTGGGCATAAATCTCATGATAAGTCCCCAAAGATTCATATTGAACTTCAATTGGAACTTCTCTTGACCCAACGACGCGTTGATCCAGTTTCCATCGTAGCCACAAGGGACTGTCTAAACTGATTAGTTTCTGTCTATAAGCTCCCAGTGCATCATAAGAACTAGAAAAGTGGGGTTCTTTATCTTTCGTATACTTAGAATTATTATTATTGTAATTGACTTTTTTATTTGAATAGTTTTCGCAACTATTATATCTATTTGCACAAATACCTCGGCGGTTTCCAATCGTTAATACATAAAGCCCGATAAGCATGTCTTGGGTTGGTACGCAAATAGGATCTCCAATAGCGGGAGATAAGAGATTCATATGAGAAAACATAAGTAAACGGGCTTCCGCCTGAGCTTCCAAGGATAAAGGTAGATGAACAGCCATTTGATCCCCATCAAAGTCCGCATTGAAACCCTTACACACTAATGGGTGTAAAGAAATAGTACGCCCCTCTACTAAAGTGGGTTGAAAGGCCTGTATGCCTAATCTATGCAGGGTAGGTGCTCTATTTAACAGTACAGGATGTCCCCGCATAACTTCTTGAAGTATTTCCCATACAATGGGTTCCTTTTCCCAAATTTTCCTTTTAGCAATCCTGACATTAGAAGTAGCGCGTTTCGTGATTAAATCGCGAATTACAAATAGCTGAAAAAGCTTTATTGCTATCTCTAGAGGTAATCCACATTGATGTAATGAAAGCGAAGGACCCACAACAATGACAGAACGCCCCGAGTAATCGACCCGTTTCCCAAGCAGAGTCTCACGAAACCTTCCCTCTTTACCTTCAATTACATCTGAAAGTGATTTGTATACTTTATTGTGACCATCCCTTATCGGTTGCCCGCGGGACCCGCTATCAAGAAGTGTATCCACGGCTTCTTGTACCAATTTTTCCTGACACATTACTAAATCTGCAGGCGCTAATTCACTTCTTTTTAATAGATAGGCAAGGTTGTTGTTCCGACGGATAACTCTCTTATAAAGTTCATTAATGTCCGAAGTCACTACTTTATCTCCAGACCTATAAACAATGGGTCTCAATTCGGGAGGAAGAACGGGTAATAAGCACAAAACCATGCATTCTGGTTCCACATTTGTTTGAATAAAATGTTTTGCCAATTGCATGCGTCTAATCAAAAAAACTTTTCTTATTCGTCTTTTTCTATCTTCCCATTCATCTCCACTATACCCCTCGTCTTCTAATTCCTTCCATTCGACCAAGGAATTCTCTATAATAATTCGCAAATCCAAATCTGCTAATTGTTCTCTAATAGCACCTGCTCCTGTCGCAATTTCCCGATTTCGAAATGTTGCAAAGCCTGGGGTAGAAAAAAAGGGAGAAATGCTGTGGTTACAGGATGAAATTTCCTCTTCGAATAAACCTCGTAATCGTAAAAAAGTAGGTTTTTTAGTGCTGGGCCTAGCAAAAGAGAAATCGCCGTATACTAGGCCCTCCAACTTCTTAAGAGGTTTATCTAAAAGATTCGCGATATAACTAGGAAGACCTTTCAAATACCACACATGAGTCACGGGACATGCGAGTTTGATGTATCCCATTTGATATCTTCGTATCCGAGAATCCACAAATTCCACCCCGCATTTTTGGCAAAATCTCTCGTCTTCGTTTTCAGCTCCGCTCGCTCGAGAATTGCCACAAGCGCAAATTCCGCTTTTTATGGGTCCAAAGATTCTTTCGCAAAACAATCCATCTTTTTCTGGTTTATCGGTTTTATAATGAAAAGTAGAGGGCCTTGTGACTTCGCCAACGACTTCTCCATTAGGTAGGTTTTTGTTAGCCCAAGCCTTTATTTGTTGAGGGGAAACGAGTCCAATTTGAAGTTGTTGATGTTTATATTGGTCAATCATAAAATAGAAATAAGAAAAGAATTTATATTTATTCCGATCAAATCAAACTTCCTCCCTATTAACCTGGAAGTTCTTCTCAGATACAAGGAAATGATTCAGTTCTAGAGCCAAAGATCGTAGTTCTCGAACGAGCACTCGAAAAGATTCTGGAGGATCCTCGTGATTAGGTATTCGTTTTCCCCAGATCGTAGCATTAAGTATTTCTTGGCGAGCTATAAGATGGTCGGATTTATAAGTAAGTATCTCTTGTAAAATATGAGCAACACCAAATCCTTCTAAAGCCCAAACTTCCATTTCTCCTACTCGTTGTCCCCCTTGCTTGGCTCTTCCTCTAACGGGTTGTTGTGTAACAAGTGAGTAGGGCCCAGTAGAACGCCCATGAATTTTCTCATCAACTTGATGAATTAATTTTAAGATATAGGACTTCCCTATTAGAACAGGTTGTTCGAAGGGGTCTCCTGTTCTTCCATCAAATATTCTGCTTTTTCCCGGGTACTCGGGTTCAAATACCCATGGATTTTTTGTTTCTTTACTGGCTTCATATAATTCTGAAAACACAAGTTTTCTTGAAGCCTCTTGCTCATATCTCTCATCAAAGGGTGCTATTCTATAATGTTTCTTTAGCAGATCCCCCGCTAATCCGAGCGAGCTTTCAAATATTTGTCCCACATTCATTCGGGAGGGTACTCCTAAGGGATTGAAGACCATATCAACAGGTGTTCCATCTTGCAAATAGGGCATATCTTGCCTAGGCAAAATTTTGGAAATGATCCCCTTATTCCCATGTCTTCCGGCTACTTTATCCCCAACTTTGATTTCACGTTTCTGTAAAATATATACACGAACCGTTATGTCGAGGGGGTCCCTCTGGATCCATTTCACATCGATAACGCGCCCTCTTCCACCTATAGGTAATTTGAGAGAAGTTTCTTTTGAAGTGGATACCTCAAGGCCAAAGATGGCCCGTAATAATCCAGCTTCCGCGATATACGATGATTCACTCGCTATCTGAGGCGTTAATTTACCTACTAAAATATCACCAGTTTCTACCCAGGATCCCAACCTAACAACTCCATTTCTGTCCAAATTGCGGAGTAAATGTTCTTCTAGATGTGGTATTTCTTTAGTGATTTTTTCAGCAGAGCCTTGGCTTGTCGTATCCGTCTGAATTTCATATTTCCGGATGTGAAAAGAGGTATAAATATCCTCATATACCAAACGTTCGCAAATTAGTACTGCGTCTTCAAAATTGTAACCTTCCCATGGCATATAAGCTACTAATACGTTTTTTCCTAAAGCAAGTTCCCCCCCAACTGTAGCAGCTCCCTCTGCTAAAATTTGTCCCTTTTTAATGGATTTACCCTGGGGAACCCGGGGTTTTTGGTGCATACAAGTATTTTTGTTCGAGCGACGGTGGTTAACTAAAGGAATACTTATAGTCTTCCCACGACTTGATAAAAGGATCTTATGACTATCAGTAGAAACGATCTTTCCCTCGCGTTCGGCTATAACGGAAACCCTCGAATCTAGAGCTGTTTGGCGTTCCAATCCAGTTCCAACAATGCACTTTTCGGACCGAGAAAGGGGAACTGCTTGGCGCTGCATATTAGAACTCATTAAAGCCCGATTCGCATCATTGTGCTCAATAAAAGGAATGAGAGAACCTCCAATAGAAAAATATTGGAAAGGAAAAATACTTCTAACATGAATCTGTTCCCATGCAATAGTCAGGAATTCTTGGCGGTATCTAGCTGGAACAACCTGCTCCTCTTGAATACCTTGATTCAAGGACAAAGAATTTCCTGCTGCTATCATATAATACTCATCTCTATTTGGTGAGAGATAAACCACCTCTCTCGCTTTTTTTTTTTTTTCTTTCTCAGCAGATATTTCATAAAACGGACTCTCTATGGATCCCCACAAGTGATCAATTCTCGCATGAATTGCTAAGGATCCAGTAAGTCCAACATTGATTCCTTCGGACGTGTCAATTGGACAAATACGCCCATAGTGACTCGGATGAATATCTCGGCTCCGAAAACTTGCAGTTCTCCCAGTCAACCCTCCAGGACCTAAACAACTCACTTTTCGCCCATGAACAGTTTGTGTCAATGGATTCGTTTGATCAAAAACTTGAGATAACGGATATGTACCAAAAAAGGTCTCATAAGTAGTTATTAATAAAATCGAAGTTGAAGTTGGAGTTACCAAAGTTTGGGGGGTCGGTTTCGATTGACGTATGAATACTCTACGAATAGTTTTTTGAACTGCATGTTGTAAACGACCAAGAGCCAGTCCGAATTGATCTTGTAACAGATCCGCAACCGAACGAATACGTTTATTTTTCAAGTGATTCATATCGTCATCGTCAAGTATACCCGTTCCAAATTTCATTCCAATCAAATGATCCGTAGCGGCCAATACATCTCGTGGTAACAAAAATGTATTGTTCTGAGGTATATCAAGATTAAGTCTCCGATTCATATTTCGTCGACCAATCCTTCCTAATTCACATTTTTGTTGAAAAAATTTCTTTTGTAATTCCTCACACAAGGACTCCGAAAATACCAGGTCTCCACCTACGCAAGCAAATTGTTGATAAAACTCCAAAATAGCTTTTTCTTTTGACTCAATCCTCTTCTTCTCCTTAGCATTCGGGAAAGACAAAAAAATTTCAGGGTAGGAAACATTATCTAGAATTTCTCTTAGATTCGAACCCATAGCTGATGATAGAACTAGAATAGATATCTTTTGTTTTCTACTCACGCGAGCCCATATCCTTTCTTTTTTATCAATTGCTAATTCCGATCTTCCTCCCCAATCTGATATTATAGTTCCGGTGTAGATAGAAATTCCCTTATGGTCTAATTCCGAACGGTAGTAAATACCAGGACTTAGCAATATTTGATTGATCACAATTCGGTATATTCCATTTATAATAAAGGTTCCTAAGGAATTCATTATAGGAATGTTTCCAATAGAAATGGTTTGCTTTTGCACATCGAAACCAAAAATTAATCTCGCGGATACATATAATTCGGAAGAATAGGTGAGTGATTCATACACAGCATCCCTTTCTTTTATCGAGGGTTCTAGCAATTGATACCCTTTCGCAAATAATTGAAATGCAATTTCGTGATCTGGGTCTTTAATTGTTGGAAACTTGTCAAGTTCTTCTGCCAAGGCTTGATTAATGAACCTACAAAATCCCTCGAATTGGATCTGACTAAATCCGGGTATTGTGGACATTCCCTCGTTTCCATTCCGGAGCATCTTAATCTTAAGTTTCCTGTTTATCAAAGAAAAATTCCATTATCAGCTCACTCTTAATCAATCCCTATGGATTGATCTAGCAATCATGGAATCTATATTCTGTTTACTGAATCACATGAAATTCTAGGGAACTCCACACACGTATTTCATATATGTATTTCATACATATGAATAGAGACTATTTTGACGAAAGTTCCAGTTTTCCAGGGGAGGGGTACAAATGGAATGAAAATGAATTGATAAAACATTCCTAGAAAAAAATTCTGCTACTTATACTTTCATGATATTCTAATCAGATTGGATGGCAAAGATTTCTCATTTTATCTCCTTTCTATTATTAATGTAATAAAGCCATAATATAATAAATACACTAGAAAGTTTGACTTTACTTCGATTTAGAATAGCACGCTTACTTTAATTCAAAATAAAGTAAGTCACTTTTTTATTCAAGATATTTAATGCTTTGAAAAATTAAAGCACGATTCCCCATAGAGATATGTACATAAGGGGGATCTTTGGATAATAATGCTGTTCGGACCTGCAGTTTACCTATACACGGATTAGGCATAAAGCCATAATATTTTATTATGCCATTAAAAAGAAAGGGGAGAGAATACCTATTTAAGAGTCGTTCACTACTGCAAAAAAAAAAGAGAGAGAATTCTAGTTAACGGTTCCAATTCGTTCTGAATTTTGCAGCCTGTGACTAGAAATCCACTTTATTCTCCTTTTCCATCTTAATAGAAAGAAACAGAAAGTTTTATTGTATTAGCAGTATCCGTTTTAAGATAGAATCTATCGAAGAGAATAATAGAAACAGGATCAAAAAAAGCAGGAATAAATTTTTTTAAAAAGATTGGAAAAAGTAAGGGGAATTATATTCCAAATAAAAAAGGGGGTTTTCGTAAGAAAACGTGCATGAATAGTTGCTCTTTTCTCGATTTTCGCTCGGATTTTTTGGCGGCATGGCCAAGCGGTAAGGCAGGGGACTGCAAATCCTTTATCCCCAGTTCAAATCTGGGTGCCGCCTGATCAATAAAATACTTGGGTTTTATAGTACTGATCGAACTCGATAAATTTGTACTCCGCATAAGTTTGGGCAAGAGAGTAACTAGGCCTGCTGATACTCTGTTTTTAGAATCCATACCAAACCATAGCATAGTTCTATCCTCAAACTAGGGTTTGCTTTGGCGGTAGTGGCCAAAAAAAAAGGGTTACCAATAGGGATATTGATTCGATTTGAGAATTTTAAACTACGAGGATAAGATGTCAGAAATCTTGGTATCCAAAGAAAGGTTCCTACGGGGCATTCCTTATTTTTTTTTTCAATTTAAGATTGAAGAAGGGGTTCCACGAAGGAATATCAAGACTTCCTAATTATCATACATTATCGTACATCTTATTTTATCTACATACACTTTAAAGTAAGGACTACTTATTCTAGCGAGAATCAGATTAAATAGGCCGATCCTAAGTTAATTTAGGAGTTGTGGATAAAGTTTCTTCATTCTTTCATAGAATGATAGAAAGCAGGGCTGTAGGGTTTAGGTCAAAAATAAATATAGGTAAGGTAGGTATCCAAAAAATATTTATTTGTCCATAATTTTATGCTATACGCGGGTGTCCTTTGCTTATAAAAAAAATAGAGTAACAAAAGGAATCAAAAATCTTCCTATTCCCGCTTCTTCTATTCAGTATTTAGGACATCATTCCCGTACTCTTTTTTAAGTAAAAGGGCTATGCTATGTATCATATTTATACTTAATGCTCTCTAATTCTACTGGAATTCCTATAAGAATAAGAATTTGTTAGGAGTAAATTCCTTGAACTGATTGATCCGTAGCTTTAGCGTAGAATCCCTTTTTGACTCTGTACCCTTGATTCCACTATGATTATTGATCAATAGTAGAATAATTCCTTTATAGAAATAGGAGACATAATTTAGATGGATATAGTAAGTCTCGCTTGGGCTGCTTTAATGGTAGTCTTTACATTCTCTCTTTCACTAGTAGTATGGGGGAGGAGTGGACTCTAGGGATACTACTAATTGATTGAATAATCAAATTGTTGTATCAACTCTTTTCTTTAATTGATCGTTTTGCATTAATTATTTTGTCAAACGTTATTCTTTAATCTTTTTTTTTGTTTTGTTTCACTCCGATAATATAATAGAAAGACTCTAAAGTGTCGTAGAAAAAACTATATGTAGTTCTTTCTACCACACTTTAAGATTCCAACCAGATCCTTTCATTTAAGACTTGGATTTTTTTTATTTAATCCCTTTTGCATTTCTTCAATGATTAATTGGAATTCCAACTAATCATTTTGGCTGACTGTTTTTACATAAATAATAAGTAAAAAAGCAGTAGGAACTAGAATGAACAGTGCAGTAGCAATAAATGCGAGAATATTGACTTCCATAACCTCTTTATTTTTTATTTTCACAATAACTGGGGATATAATCCCATGGGGAGGAAAAAGGGGTATCCTGTAAATTCAAGGGTAGAGCTTGCAGTCTGATAATACTGAATCAATTCAATATTATGAATATCGGATCTATCAAATCAATTCATAGTTGAGAGGGGAATACTATAACATAGGAAGACCCTTTATCCATACTAAGACCAAAATGGTTTTTTTGATTGGATTAGGAATTCCCTCTTTTCTTTTTTTAATCCTTTTCTCCTTTTTCTTTTCTATACCTCTAACCCATGATCTTTCTTAATCTTATCCAATTTCCCTTCCTTTTTATTATAGTTATACATACAATTATGTATGTATGTATTATATGACCAACTTTATATGGGTCACATGGACATCCAAATAAGCAGTAGAACTGACATGGGGAAAAGAGATCTTAAATAAAAAGGGAATACTATTTATGTATGGATTCCGATAAAATAGCGGTATTCTATATCATATGTGTGTCTTTCTTTATCGATCGGGAGTAGTAAAAAAAAAAATGCCTATATGCTTCCCCTCCCTCTTTAATGAGAGATGCAAAATAAAAAAGCGAAGTAAGGGTGCCTTATGGCTATGGGTATTTGATCTTGCTTCCTCCCCTTTTTTTCATGGAAAAGGGAAATATGAATTTATCCATTCATTTCATTAAACCCTAGTTCGGGACTGACGGGGCTCGAACCCGCAGCTTCCGCCTTGACAGGGCGGTGCTCTGACCAATTGAACTACAATCCCCGCGGGATGTATGGCATACCTATTTATTCTTAAATAGAACCATTCATATGCTACATACCTACATATTATATGTGGGTATAGTGAGAGCGACATACCTAGTATGTCGTACTTTTTTATCACTAAAAATGGATAATAATCCACCCTTCAATAAGAAAAACTCTTTTGTTTGTAAGAAAGGAATGAGAGAGATATGGGTTATAAATAAAATTTCTGCCTTTTTTCTTTATCTTTTTTTTCTATAGATCATATCAGACATTTTATTTTATGGAAGAAAAATAAAAGGATTTAGTTCATATTCACGAAGTCCTAGATTTTTGGGCCGAGCTGGATTTGAACCAGCGTAGACATATTGTCAACGAATTTACAGTCCGTCCCCATTAACCGCTCGGGCATCGACCCAGGAAGAATTTATTCTAGGTTTTTTTATAATCTATGATTAACCTCCTTTCAAAATACTCCCTACCCCCAGGGGAAGTCGAATCCCCGCTGCCTCCTTGAAAGAGAGATGTCCTGAACCACTAGACGATAGGGGCATCACTAGACGATAAGGCCATATACAACCGCTCGTGATTATACTATAATCATAGTATGAGCAGTTTTTTGGAATTGTCAATATACTCGAAAAGTATAACTAGATCCAAAGTAAAGAGTTTTTCCTACTTTTCTGTTATGTTTTCATCTAGGAGTTTTTTTAGTTGCTGATTAGATTAATTCATGGATCATCCCCTACTTTATTAGGGAAATTCATTAAAAGGGTATAGAATAAGAATGGATTACTAAATAGGGATTCTCTATCCATATTAGTTCAGTACAGGTAGTTATTTGATTGATCTAAGATGAAAAATAGTCCAATTTCATTTCTTTTTTGGAATTTACATTTGGTGCTTTATTTAGTGTTCAGACCAAAAATGCATACATCCCGCACTAAGTCATAAAATTCTATAAAAAATAGAGAAAGTTTCAAAAACAAAGAAAAAAGTGAATGAATTTTAGTAGAAAAGTATTCCATCAGATTCGAACCGATGACTTACGTCTTAGCACGGCATTACTCTACCACTAATTTTAAAAGCCCTTTATCGGATTTGAACCGATGACTTATGCCTTACCATGGCATTACTCTACCACTGAGTTAAAAGGGCTTTTTATTTAATTCAAAAATTTGACACTTTGATTTCCCATTATGGGTCTACTGCATAATGTACATATTATATGTATAGAGAGAGATATTATGTAGAGATTATATATGTATATATCGATATATAGAAATATAGAAGTTTAGTCATGGTGAGGTTCAAAATCTTGCGAGCTCAAAATATTGAGAAAATTAAGAAAAATAAGAAATAAGAAAATATTTCCTATTCTCTCTTATAACTTGCACAAAACTAAAGTAGAGGTTTTTTTATATAATAAAATACGTGAAGAAAGAGTGGACACAATAAAAAAAAGCCATACCCTACATAACTTAACTCTTCCTGGTTCAGGGTTTTCTGTTTCCGAAGACTAGTAAAATAGGCGGATTCTGGAACCCTAAGAATTAAATTACCCAATATGATTCGTGGAAGGAACATTTGGTAATGGTCTTGATACTCTATGTTCTTTTTTATGCGTTCTTAGTTCTATTTTTATTCTTTTAAACAAGAATCTAATAAAATAGAATTGAGTGAGTGGAAAAAAGGAGAGAGAGGAAAGTGGTAAATGGAGAGAATCGACTAAGCAGAGACTTTTAGGATCTTCTTTACATCAGGTAAATCTGTCGGTCTTGTCCGTTTTTTCTTTAACTGATGACTCTTTGTTTCTTACTTCTATCAAGCCATAGGGAAGGAAAGTCTATGATGAATTTTAAAAAAGCATCTCACTCTTTCTCTACGGCTCGGACTTAATGATAAGTGGGGGAAGGAAACATCTTCCATAATTTTTTTGTTTAGAATTGAACAAAAAAGAAAAGGAAAAAAGGAATTTATAGGGACAGTCTTATCCCCTAGTGTATATTGTAGGAATAATAAAACTATTCCGTCTCGCAAAGTAAATAATGATCATTGTAGTTATAACCGTAGAATAGGATAGGATCCTAATCGAAATACATACATTTGGTTCAGACGCTATTGGCTTGGTTAAGAAGAGATGGAATGTATTTTACAGACGAGAGTGGCTATCTAAATCCTAAAGTAAAGGCCAGCGATCAAAATAGAAGTACCAACCGTTCAGCGTCATGAACTTTCTCCATCTGATTCAATAAGGGGGAATTAGCCTCCTTCTCCATCCAATGGATATCCTTGACAGAGGGTACTATTTATATCATAATCTACATGTAGCGGGTATAGTTTAGTGGTAAAAGTGTGATTCGTTCTATTAATAACGGAATTTGAAATGAGATACTTAAAGGCATCTTTAAGTTTTTTATATTCCGATGAAAACTTTAGTTCTTATAAAGGATTTAATCCTTTTCCTCTCAATAGCATATTGAGGAAGAATATAAATTCTCGCGATTTGTATCCAAAGACTAATTGAAATTGCATCCAAAATACAAATTAGATTAGGAGTACAGAGTCGCGAAGCATAATTTTGCATTGGAGTAATTATTCCCATTTTTTAAATATGAGTAAAGGATCTATGGATGAAGATACTAAAAAGTTTATTTCCAATCGTAACTAAATCTTCTTTTGTTAAAAAAGGAATAAGGAAGCCAAATAGCTAAAAAACGATAGTTTTGGTTTACTAGAACCATCAGCATATTGTTTCAGCTCGGTGGAAACCAAATTCTTTTCCTCGAGGATCTCTTGAATGAAATTAGGGAACGAAGTAAGTAGATTAGATGGATTTAGATCGAAGTTCTATTTCCTACTCTATAAGGATCATCTAGAAAGCGGAGAGCTTTGGTTCCATTCAAATAGAAAAGCTGACATAGATGTTAAGTGGTGAGAATATCCATAAAGGAGCCGAATGAAATCAAAATTTCATGTTCGGTTTTGAATTAGAGACGTTAAAAATAATAAACCAACGTCGACTATAACCCCTAGCCTTCCAAGCTAACGATGCGGGTTCGATTCCCGCTACCCGCTCCATTCTCTATCTCTATAAAAATAAAAGGAGTATTCTTTTTGTCTAGACAAGGTAAAGGCCTGTATTCAACCTTCTTTGTCAACCAGTTTTTGGTACTCTAGAGCGGAGTAGAGCAGTTTGGTAGCTCACGAGGCTCATAACCTTGAGGTCACGGGTTCGATTCCCGTCTCCGCACTTAGCAGTCTGTATAAAAGGACTCTTCTATTTCTTTAGATATGTATGGTAGAGGGTTGGGTGGTATCCAACTTTTTTTATTCATTAGTTCCCGGCCCTAGAGGGAAAAATTGAGCAGTTTGCGAAGGCACTTGCCCTCAGAACGCGCAAGCCTCCTCCCGACTCCGCGTAAAAGAAAAATGAAATGAAAGAAAGGCACAGTCTACTTCTCCCTTCCCTTTAAAAGAAGTTTGCGAGTTCTTTGTCTCAGTGAATACCCGATTTACGGAGCCCTTTCTGGCTCCGTAGCGTACCCCTTTTTTTGAGTGGGATGCAAAGGAAGGATAAGTATAGTAAGGGATACGGTAATAGTACCTTACTAAATTAAGGGGGCGAGCGGCGGGAATCGAACCCGTATCTTCTCCTTGGCAAGGAGATGTTTTACCATTGAACTACGCTCGCTACGCTATATATTTTATAGCGTATATCCGCTTGGGTCGACCGTCTATGTCTGGGTCGACCGTTTCGTTTCATTTTCTATTATATTAGAGTTTTCCTTTTTTTTATTGTCTGTCAATGAATATTCTAAAATGAATATTCTAATAGGAATGGAATTTCATAATACTGAAAGAGAAGAGGTAGCAATTCGGAACGCAAATTGCGTTTTAATTTTAATGCGTCTCACTATTCGAATGTTTTCGAAGAAATGCCCTTTTTATTTTTTTTGTACCTGCCTACTAAATACTAAACAAATTTAAGAAATGAGAGAATTAAGAATAGCTACGAGAAAGACTAGTCCAATCCATAATGATGTACCGGAAAATACAACGTTTTTATTATTTGACCAACCATCAGGAGAAGCAAATACAAGGGGTACACTAATTACTAAGACTGAGGAAGTCGCAATTAATGCAAAAACAGCTAATTGGAAAGCAATAGTCATATTTCTAATCCTCCAAGCTACCATCAAATAAAGTTGACTACATATTTGATCCCTCACTTAACCAAAATTGTAAAAAAATACAAGAAGTAGGAGGGGTTTAATCATGAATCCATTGATTCTTCTCTTTAATTAAAACTTATTTTTACTTACCGCTTTTTTTTTATTTGGATATGGGGGTGAGGAGAGGGGGTTTAGTCTTTATTTCACAAATTTCACAAGCGGGTATAGCGGATCATGTATCCGTGTATACAGTATACAGAGATATGTCGAAAAGGGACTTGAATCTGAGATCTTTCTATAGGTTAGTAGAGCTTTTTATATGGCTATGTTCTATTTGTAGGAGTAAAATAGGGATTAGGTTGTGGAGAGATGGCTGAGTGGTTGATAGCTCCGGTCTTGAAAACCGGTATAGTTCTAGGAACTATCGAGGGTTCGAATCCCTCTCTCTCCTTTTGCTTATTGAATATGTTTGTTTCTTTAATTTTTTTTTCTTTATTCTGTCCCTTATCTTTCTTTCATAAAAAGGAATGAATGGCTCGGCTAGATGGAATAACCGAGCCAGAACAGAAAAAAAAGAAAACATTAGAACAGGTATAAATAAGAAAATCTTAGTTAAGAGGGTTCATGTAAAGAACAGGTTCCAAATCACGATCGATTCCCTTTTCAAAACCTGCTGCAGCAGCTCGGGCTCTTCCTGCATGCCACAAATGGCCCACAAAAAAGAAGAATCCTAGAACAAAATGAGAAGTCGATAACCAACTTCTAGGAGAGACATAATTAACTGCATTGATCTCGGTAGCTACGCCACCCACAGAATTTAAAGAGCCTAAAGGCGCGTGGGTCATATATTCTGCTGAACGTCGTTCTTGCCAAGGTTGTATGTCTTTTTTCAACCTACTCAAGTCCAAACCGTTGGGGCCCCTTAGAGGTTCTAACCATGGAGCGCGAAGGTCCCAAAAACGCATAGTTTCCCCTCCAAAGATAACCTCCCCAGTTGGCGAACGCATTAGATATTTACCTAAACCTGTGGGTCCTTGAGCGGATCCGACATTAGCTCCAAGACGCTGGTCTCTAACTAGAAAAGTAAATGCTTGAGCTTGAGAAGCTTCTGGCCCGGTGGGTCCATAAAACTCACTCGGATAAGCCGTATTATTGAACCATACAAAACAACAAGCGATAAAACCAAAGAGAGATAAAGCAGCTAAACTATAAGACAAGTAAGCTTCCCCAGACCATACAAACGCACGGCGAGCCCATGCGAAGGGTTTGGTTAAGATATGCCAAATTCCGCCAAATACACAAATGAAGCCCAACCATATATGCCCACCAATTATATCTTCTAAATCATCCACACTAACAATCCACCCTTCTCCCCCAAAAGGGGATTTTAGTAAATAACCAAATATAACACTGGGGCTAAGGGTCAAATTGGTAATTTTTCTTACATCTCCCCCCCCAGGGGCCCAGGTATCATATACACCGCCAAAATAAAGAGCCTTGAGTACTAGAAGAAAAGCACCTAGACCTAACAAAATTAGGTGAATACCCAAAATTGTAGTCATTTTATTTCTATCTTTCCATACATAACCAAAAAATGGAAAAGATTCTTCAAGAGTCTCGGGTCCCAGAAGCGCGTGATAAATGCCACCGAAACCTAAGACTGCGGAGGAAATTAGGTGAAGTACTCCAGATACAAAGTACGGAAAAGTATCTAGAACTTCTCCCCCTGGCCCTACTCCCCAACCTAGAGTAGCTAAGTGTGGAAGTAAAATTAACCCTTGTTCATACATGGGCTTTTCTGGTACGAAATGAGCCACCTCAAATAGGTTCATTGCTCCGGCCCAGAATACGATTAATCCGGCATGGGCTACGTGAGCTCCAAGTAGCTTACCGGACAAATTGATAAGTCTGGCATTCCCAGCCCACCAAGCAAAGCCAGTGGTTTCTTGGTCACGACCAGCTAAAACGAAAGTTCCATTAAAGAGCGTTTCCACGTGGTAGAACCTCCTCAGGGAATATAAGATTTTCATGAGGCTGATCCTGAGCTGCCATCCAAGCACGAATACCCTCGTTTAAAAGAATATTTTTGGTGTAGAAAGTCTCAAATTCAGGATCTTCCGCTGCACGGATTTCCTGGGAAACAAAGTCATAGGCACGTAAGTTCAGAGCCAGGCCAACTACGCCAATAGCACTCATCCATAAACCGGTGACGGGTACAAATAGCATAAAGAAATGTAACCAACGTTTATTGGAAAAAGCAACACCAAAGATTTGGGACCAAAAGCGGTTAGCAGTAACCATTGAATAAGTTTCTTCAGCTTGAGTTGGGTTAAAAGCGCGGAAGGTATTTGCACCATCACCGTCCTCAAATAAAGTGTTTTCTACAGTCGCTCCATGAATAGCGCATAGCAGAGCCGCACCTAATACTCCGGCAACTCCCATCATATGAAATGGGTTCAACGTCCAATTATGAAATCCTTGGAAGAAAAGGATGAATCGAAATATCGCTGCTACCCCAAAACTCGGCGCAAAGAACCAACCAGATTGCCCCAGTGGATAAATAAGGAATACAGAAACAAAAACAGCGATTGGACCAGAGAATGAGATTGCATTATAAGGCCGCAATTGAACAGACCGAGCAAGTTCAAATTGGCGTAACATGAAACCTATTAGTGCAAAAGCCCCGTGGAGAGCTACAAAAGTCCATAGACCGCCTAATTGACACCAACGAGTAAAATCTCCTTGTGCTTCCGGACCCCATAGTAACAACAAAGAGTGTGCTAAACTATTGGCAGGGGTAGAAACTGCTGCGGTTAAGAAATTACAACCTTCCAAATAGGAACTAGCCAATCCATGGGTATACCAAGAAGTTACAAAAGTTGTCCCTGTAAACCAACCCCCTAAAGCGAAATAAGCGCAAGGAAAGAGCAATAGGCCGGACCATCCTACAAAAACGAAGCGGTCCCTTCGTAACCAGTCATCCATAGTATCAAATAGATCATTTTCTTCTTTAGGAACTCTACCAAGGGCTATAGTCATAGTGATCCTCCTATTCAATTACTTCAACCATTTCCGAGCACCTCATGTCACTTCCAAGGCATATGATAGTTTTCTTATCTGTGGACGATTTGTTTCTCGTTCAATGCCCTTTTTCAATGGTCTCGAAGATAGAAATTTTTTATTTTTATCTAGGGAGTCACAACCGAGGTCGTGGTAAATCCATGAATTTGATTCGGTTTGTTTTTCTTATACTATAGAAATCAACATTTCAATTCAGCATTATTCCATGACTCCTACTTTAAAAGCCTATCTTTTAAGGGAAAAATGAAAATAAAAGTAACCCCTCTATTCTCGTTTCCTCTCTATTTCATGGGTGGAAGAACAAAAAAAGAGGATTCTTAAAAAAAAATGGATTTTCGAAATCTATTTTTATGTGTAGCGGAAAGGAGTTGCGGTTTCTTCTTATTCCTATAGAACATCTAGTAACAAGAATATGAAATCGTAAATAACAAAAAATTCTTGTCTTGCGCGGTCTAAGTCTAAGGAAATACAAAAAATTCGCTTATACAATTTCATCTACATCGAATTTATATATCAGAATAGCGGATAGAGGCAGCATTCAAGGAGTCAGATCTACTTACTTTATGGTTCTTTCCAATTTTATGTTGGGTTTGATAAGAACCCTTTTTGCTTTCTTGATAAATAATCAACAAAAAAAAGCGTTTTTTCTTTTTTATATAACCTGCTTGTTTTATTATAACAAGTCCTATCGGGAAATGCCCACTAAAGAGAAAATCTATCTCATTCTCTCTCGGCCAATATCAATTTTTAGAAAGAAAAAACAACAATTTTCTTCTTTTTTTATTAACATTAAGAAAAAAGAATATAACTAAAATGGAATTGGCAATATAATTTTTATATACTTTTGAAAGAAAAAAAAAGGTTTTTTGCAATCATTATTTCTTGTCTCTATCATATCACGGAAACCTTTGGATTTGGAACGAGGAGAGATGGCTGAGTGGACTAAAGCGGCGGATTGCTAATCCGTTGTACAATTTTTTTGTACCGAGGGTTCGAATCCCTCTCTTTCCGCTCCCTCGGATCATTTGGGACTTTCGAATTGGAAGGAATTCTGACCCCCGGATTTTCTCATAGATAAATGTAAGAAACAAATCCAATTTGTAAGAAAAAATGCAAAAAAAATGGAATTTTTACTCCTCGCGCCCAGGATTCCGTCCTGGGTCATTGGATAAGAATCCAAAGATAAAGAGGGAAACAAAGAATATCACTACTGTATAAACAAAAAGTTTGAGAGTAAGCATTACATAATCTCCAAGATTTTTTTTTAAGGAATAGATTACCTGTTTTTCCTTACCACACGGATCCACTAGGATGGATTTTTTTTATTTTGATACCTAAAAATGCAAAAAAGAATTCTTGAAAAAAAAAATTGCAAGAATTCATTTATAATAAGCACTCTTATCAATATCAAAATAGAGTTAGGTATTGTGTAGGTACCTGCTCAACGTAAGTGCAGAAGGGTAGAAAGGCTGATCCAAATTTATTGCTGCAGCTATCTATTCAATGTAGAAGAATTTTCATTTTAGAATCGAAGGTTCATAATATAAAAATAGAAAAGTTCTCTGCTTTTACCCATTTTTTTTATAATAATAATTTTTTGTAATTAATACATAATTTAATTTAGCAGGCAGAGCAGAGTACTAAAGATTTCATCGAAAACTTACAGCAGCTTGCCAAACAAAGGCTAATAGAAAAAAGAATAGAGGTATGACAGGCATAACATCCACGATTGGGTTGAAAATAGCATAAGCTTCGGGCAATTTGGCAAAGAAAAAACTAGTAGTCGGATAAAGAACAGAATTAAAACAGATACAGGTTAAACTAAGTATATTAGGCATAACAAGCATTTCATTCTTGTAGAGTAAATAATTGGATTTTGATTGAGTTATTTTTCTAAGGGAAATAAGGAAAAGGCAGATTCTAAATCTTTTTTCTTCGGACTTTCCCAAACACAAAATACCTCCTTGTATTTGCACTCTCAAATGAGAGTGGAATAAATTCGACTTTCATATAATATCTTAATAGAATTCCATGTAATGATCAATGCATTTTTTTGATTCTATATTACCCGCATGTCTAGAATACTAGCAAGAGAATATCCCTCATTTTTTATGTAATTGAAATGGGATTGACGAATAACAAATAAACATAATACTGTTTATTAGTGTCGCATAAAACCCGAAATGGGGCGTGGCCAAGTGGTAAGGCAGCGGGTTTTGGTCCCGTTACTCGGAGGTTCGAATCCTTCCGTCCCAGATTGTTTCGGATAGTACAGTACTCTACACGAGACAAAATTTTATTAAAGAGAATAATGATATCTTATGAACTCTTAGATTAGATGCATTTCTAAGCATTCATTTTCTTTCTCAGAAAACATAATAAAGTCTTAAGTCCAATCAAATTGAATATCTTTATTTTATGAAAAAATTGTGTCTATCAGGCACATTCAGGATATGCCTACGCTATTTACTTAGTCATATTTTTTTCTTACTTTTTTTTTGTATTCGGGTCGAAGAAGTATGGAAGTACGAGAATTCTATAACTACCAAAAACTTTCAATCTTTTCATTGGAATACTTTTTTAGTTAATAGTTAATTTTTTTTGTTACGTAAAAAATATATTGCTAATCTAATTCTAATATAGTAATAAAATTAATTAGTAATTAATTTTATTAAACTTTTTTGGAGGTTGATAGTTTATTTATTGGGGAAGAGTTGATCCTTCTCTTCTACACTTTAAAATTGATGATCTCGAGCCATCCGTTGAGAATGGAAATTTCATAATAAATAAGTCTTAAACAAACCTGTTTAGTCCTCTTTTTCGAACTATGTTTCATTCTCATTCATATGATAGAATATGGGTTTAAATAAATAGGCTTTTTGTGGGGGCTTCCCCGATAAATACTTAACTTTCTTTTATCCATATTGCTCCATAGATAGCAAGTTTGGATTAGTATACACAAAACTAAACCAATGACTATTCATGATTCCATCCATATTGGATCAATTCTCTATACCACTTTGCAATGAAAAGAGGAATGTTTGTTATGGTAAAACTTCGTTTAAAACGATGTGGTAGAAAGCAACGTGCGACTTGAAGGACATGATCGATTGTGGATTTTGCTATCCACCATTTTCCATAGTAATGAAAATGCTCTTGGCTCGACATAGTCTGTTCTATTCGTCCCGAACCTAATTTGCGCTGGGTTGTTTATTTTTAAGTAAATAGTACACAATGGAGCTCGAGAGGATAGAATTGATTTTTTATCAAGGGAAAGGATCTAGGGTTAGTGAAAACTAATAAATTAGGCCAACTTTGTCAGTCTATCCTTAATATAGAAATCGAAAGGTTAAAATAAGAAAAAAGCCCCATTTTGGAAGATAGGGAAAACTCTTTCAATTAAAAGTATATCAGAATAAATCCTCCTTATTTGATTTCTATAGAAGAGGGAGATGCTTTATCGAAGGAAATAAGAAAAAAGGGTATGTTGCTACTCTTTTGAAAGAAAAAAGAATAGGAATTCCCGAAGTAATGTCTAAACCCAAGGATTTCACAAATCAAAGATAAAGGATTCCAGAACAAGTAAACACAATTTTCAATTGTCTCAACAGCAGAATTGGATCAGAATAAGGAATAAAAGTCAATTCGTTCGAAATGAGACAACGAAAAGAGTTTAGAGACGACTCAAAAATTTTCGAAGGATTTCGCCTTTGAAGTCTGTCAGTCAAAATTAGCCAACTTGAGTCATGAGTATAAATGAAATTTGTTTTTTCTGTAAGGAAATTAATGCACGTAATAGTCTTATTTCTATTATTATAGACAGAAATTCGAATCATTTTCTCGAGCCGTATGAGGAGAAAACCTCCTATACGTTTCTAGGGGGGGGGCGTTGTTTATCTACATCTATCCCAATAAGCTGTCTATCGAATCGTTGCAATTGATGTTCGATCTCGAAGAGAGGGAAGAGATCTTCGAAAAGTGGGTTTTTATGATCCGATAAAAAATCAAACTTGTTTAAATGTTCCAGCTATTCTCTATTTCCTTGAAAAGGGTGCTCAACCGACAAGAACTGTTTATGATATTTTAAGGAAGGCAGAATTATTTAAAGAAAAAGAAAGAATTTTGAGTGAATTGAAGAACTAAATAAATAAAAAAGTAGGAGAAGATCACCAGTATTCCTCGTTCTCTAATTATTTAGACACAATTTACCTCTTTCTTAGTCCTATTTGGATTTATGTCGTGCCAATCCAACATAAGCCCCTATTTTATTTACTTTTTCTATCTAATTTGTTTTCTTATCATTCTATTTCCATTGACAAAGGTCTATTGAACAAATAGAATTTGTAGATAGATGGGTCTCTTTAATCCTCACTCCATATTCGATTTTTCTGCCTACACTTCGCTCAAATGATAAGGGTGTCTCTGTCTCTCTTGCATGTGCATGTATTTTCATACAATATTTTTATTTCTTTAAACTAAAAATCGCTAAAAGAAGCAGCATTTTGCCATCGTGATTGGAGTCGCTCTAATCTTAGTGGAATTTAACTAGACCTGTTCATTTTGCCATTTGAGTGTTTTTCATGGTCGATAAAATCTTTCTTTTGATGTCTTGCTAGTTCAATGTTTTGACAGAAGCGCCCGGTGTAATTCCATTGATTTTTTGATTTCGATCGTATCTAAGATCTTTTTTTATCTGGGTTGCTAACTCAATGGTAGAGTACTCGGCTTTTAAGTGCGACTATGATCTTTTACACATTTGGATGGAGCAACAAATTCGTCCAGACTCTTGGTAGAGTCTATAAGACCACGACTGATCCTCAAGGGTAATGAATGGAAAAAATAGCATGTCGTAATAAAATCGAATAAAAATTACGATTTTCTGGGTCTAGTGAATAAATGGATAGAGCCTGGCTCCAATTCTGGTAAAATAAAAAGCAACGAGCTTAACTTCCTAATTGGAATAATTCCCCGCTCTAATTAGACGTTAAAAATAGATTAGTGCCGGATGCGGGGAAAGGTTGGATTTTCGAGTCGACCTTTTTTTTTTTTTTTAGAAATCCTAATTATTCTTGATTATGGATTGAATGTGTAAAAGAAGCAGTATATTGATAAAGGGATTCCATTCCAAAGTCAAAAGAGCGATTGGCCTGCAAAAATAAAAAATTGATTCTGTTCTCTTTTGTAATTTAGAACAAACATAAACTAATTGTGTAGAAAAGGAGCGGAAAAAGATCTGTGGATTAGACTCCCTTTCTTTCCAGGGTTTGTATTAAAAAATCCAACACCCTGTTCTGACCATATTGCACTATGTATCATCATTTGATAAACCGAGAAATGCTTCTTGTCTCTGATTCAAGTAGAAATACAAATGGAAAAATTCGAAGGGTATTCAGAAAAACATAAATCTTGTCAACAATACTTTGTCTACCCACTTCTCTTTCAGGAGTATATTTATGCATTTGCCCACGATTATGGATTAAATGATTCCGAACCTGTGGAAATTATTAGTTGTAATAACAAGAAATTTAGTTCACTACTTGTGAAACGTTTAATTACTCGAATGTATCAGCAGAATTTTTGGATTAACTCGATTAATCATCCTAACCAAGATCGATTGTTGGATTACAAAATTGGTTTTTATTCTGAGTTTTATTCTCAGATTCTACCTGAGGGGTTTTCGATCGTTGTAGAAATCCCATTCTCGCTACGAGAATTATCTTGTCCGAAAGAAAAAGAAATACCAAAGTTTCAGAATTTACGCTCTATTCATTCAATATTTCCCTTTTTAGAAGACAAATTTTTGCATTTGGATTCTATTTCACATATAGAAATACCCTATCCTATTCATTTGGAAATCTTGGTGCAACTTCTTCAATACCGTATACAAGACGTTCCGTCTTTGCATTTATTGCGATTCTTTCTCAACTACTATTCAAATTGGAATAGTTTTATTACTTCAATGAAATCTATTTTTCTTTTTAAAAAAGAAAATAAAAGACTATTTCGATTCTTATATAATTCTTATGTATCAGAATATGAATTTTTATTGGTGTTTCTTCGTAAACAATCTTCTTGCTTACCATTA